GAATCCGCCGTTACTGTTCGAGGGAACAGTAATAGGTAGGGATGACAGGATTTGAACCTGTGACATTTTGTACCCAAAACAAACGCGCTACCAAGCTGCGCTACATCCCTCCAATTAGTCTACAGTGTCATTGTAGAGAATTCCTGTCTTATTTTCCACATCGTTTTTTCTTCTATCGATTCTAGAAGCTATAAAGTCTCTGTCCATTTTGTCTTTTTGGTCTCCTTTAACATATAAGAAAGACTTTGATCCATATGAAAGAAGGAACGGAATCCGTTGGAAAATTCAACGGGTGGGGGAATGCTCGATATCAAAAGGACGTTTTTATGTTATGTGTTAAGAAAAATCTTTACTGGATGAGTGTACATTTCAATTTGAATTAGGGATTCCGTGTAGAATTCTAGTACAATTCTAAAAGGTCCTTAACTACCTATGCGTCTGATCATATATGTATTATCATTATGTATTACAATAAAATGAAGGGGGTTTTTCAATGCGAGATCTAAAAACATATCTTTCCGTGGCACCGGTACTAAGTGCTCTATGGTTCGGGTCTTTAGCAGGTCTATTGATAGAGATTAATCGTTTTTTCCCGGATGCGTTGACATTCCCCTTTTTTTCATTCTAGTTATTGTTCATTTTAGTTATTGTTCATTTTAGTTATTGACGTGGGAAGGAATAAAGAAGATTAGAGATACAATTAAATATCTGACACTAATAAGTCGTCCTCTCTATTTCTCTTTTCTCTTTTTTCTAATTTTTAGAAGAAGGCAGCAAAGAGAAAGAATAAAAGTGGATTTAACGGCTGTGGGATTCGGATTCAAATTAGAAGTATATTAGAATCTACTAATAGAGGAATGGAAGTAGAAGAGAAAATGTGGGTCTAGGGAAGAGGATTATACAAGATATTGAAAGGAAATCCTGTACTGTGCTTTGAAATATCGTTTAGAAATCTTTGTATCTTTTTTTAATATATTGCTTGCAACAAAATTTTTCATAATTAGATTTCACGTTAGTAACTTCTACTTTTTCTTTTCTTCTTCCTTTCAGATTGAAAGGAAAAGGGTTGAGTAAATTAAAAATCCAAAGGAGGTTCATGGCCAAGGGTAAGGATATCCGAATAACGGTTATTTTGGAATGTACTACTTGTGTTCGAAAGGGTGTTAATAAGACATCAATGGGCATTTCCAGATATATTACTCAAAAGAACCGGCACAATACGCCAAATCGATTGGAATTGCGAAAATTCTGTCCATATTGTTACAAACATACGATTCACGGGGAGATAACGAAATAGCTCGAACCGAGCACTTGCACCCTCCCTAGGAGAGGAAAGATGACATTCTAATTATATATATAAGATAATTTCAATAGAAAGAAAGCAAATCCTATTTCTTTTTATGTATTCTAATTCATTTTTGAGATCCAGCCGAAACAGGATTGTCGGTTGAAAGGACTAAACTAAACAAACCATGGATAAATCGAAGCGACCTTTTCTGAAATCGAAGCGACCTTTTCTGAAATCCAAGCGATCTTTTCGTAGGCGTTTGCCCCGAATCCAACCGGGGGATCGAATTGATTATAGAAACATGAGTTTAATTTGTCGATTTATTAGTGAACACGGAAAAATATTATCTAGACGAGTAAATAAATTGACCTTGAAACAACAACGATTAATTACTAGTGCTATAAAACAAGCTCGTATTTTATCTTCATTACCTTTTATTAATAATGAAAACCCATTGGAAAGCAAGAAGTATAATAAGTATAAGTGGACTAGGAGAGACTATTATCGACGGAAAAAAAAAGGGAAAAAAAAAGTAGAAGGCGCCCGCGAGAGACAAAAAAATAGGCTTACTCTTTCATTCACTTGAAAGAAAATTCACGCCCGAACGCAAACGCAGAGTGCTGCTTTGTTCGACAAATTCGACAATCCGGGTTTGCTTCTCGTGTCGTAAGACCAAAACAAAAAAAAAAATCGGATTAAGACGTCAACCTCAAAAATTTTTCTTGAATGTCTTCAGTCCTATTTCTTTTGACTAATTTATTTTATCATTTTTATTCATTTTTACTCTACTTTCCCGGAGTTCGTTCTCCGGGGAACTTCTTTTAAATAACTCCGGCAAATTCCTTCCAATTTACGTCTCTTATGATCTCATCGGAAATTAGAGAAAGAAAATTTTTATTTGCTATAGCTATTTGCGCAAGTATTTTACGATTAAGAGACAACTGTCTCTTGTATAGATCGTGGATTAATCTACTATAACTATAGGCTATCCAGCCCTCACGAATTACTGAATTTAGTCGAGTGATCCACAAACGACGAAAGTTTCTTTTTTGTCCAGCCCGATCCCGATGAGACGAAGCCAAAGCTCTTATTTCTTGTTGAGGCTTTAAACGACTTCCCTGAAAGCTTGATATCGAGAAACGCGTTTTTATTCTACGTCTTCGAGCTATATATCCCCGACTAGTTCTGATCATTGAAGATGCATAAATGAAATTTTGCCGAATAACTCATTTTTTCCGTTCTTTCAGTTATTCGTTTTCCTCCTTCCTAGTCTATTACTAGTCAAATCTCTTTTTCCAATGTATAAATTCAAAATTCCAACGGCTTTGGCTACTATAACCTTCCTGACCACGATTTTTCTTTTTTAGGCAGTTCACCTCGAACTTGGAAATGGTATTTTCCATTCTACTAAGTATTAAAAAGATAATAAGAAATAGAAATTATAAAGAAATAGTGGATTCCATCGTTTCTATGGTTACTTCTTAAACGGTGAGGTCTTCTCTATACACCGGAGCCTTTAACTTCAATTAATCAATGCTATTGGTAACTTGTATAGTTCACATTCTTTCGCTCTACCCATGAATTATCTAGTAAGTAGGTCTTTCACAACGAGATCTACCTATACAGTAACGGTATTTAATTATGAGAGTTGGCTGGGTAGCTGACCCTGTTAGTCCGCTCTTGTATCGTGTAAGAGGGCTAATCTTTCTGTTTTTTAAAGTTTAACCAAGATTTCCTCCGCTTAATGGATAAGCATTTGCTACCAATGGAGAATTCTTAAATTGAGGTCATTGGATTTATACCAATGGAAACCATAAATTTCATACACAATGAAAGGCATCTGATCAATTTTTTTTTAATCGTAAAATGGAGTTCTTTTTTCCATTCTATCCTATTCACCGGTACTGATCTTTGATACTAGAAAATTGTTCTCTTTCCTTTATTCTAGCTCATGATCTGAACGAGTCGCACATACACCCTAGTACACGTTCCTCGACGCTGAGGGCATCTTTTAAGAGCGGGTGATTTTGTGACATTTCTGCTTGGCTGTCTTGTATTTCTAATAAGTTGTTTAATAGTTGGCATGGTGAATCATATACATAATGGGATAGTTTAGATCGATCCTAACCGGATTACTTCTAGTAAACGGGGAAGTCGACAAATTGTGGATTGACCGGTGGGGGTGGCGCGCGCTTGATACTAAACAAAAAAGGGAAAGCCTATAAGATCAATAAGTCCATACCATACGGCCTCGCCTGGTGTCATAAAAGCATTTCGGTCCAAGTCGTAGTATACTACCCAGTAAGGGTGGCGTGCTCTTATTACTAAAAATTCTACTATCCGGTGACGTAGTGCCAGCACTTCTAGTCCGTCCAGACATGATTCCTCCGGGTAGTCTTCCTTACCAGTAAAGGCACTAGCTGGTTGATGGAGCATTATCCTAGCGTGAGGCACTGCGTAACGTTTAGCCAATGCTCCCGAGGCCAGGACAAAAGCTGACATCGAAGCGGCTACTCCCAGGCATGTTGTATGTACATCTGGTAGCACTACGTTCATAGCATTATGAAGAGCCAATCCATGCAGGAGTTTTCCACCAACAGAGTTTATATATAAAAATTGCTCCTTGGTATTATCGTCCAGATTGAGATATATTATAAGACCAACAACGTGATTCGTCGTCTCGAGAGTAAGGTCTTGAAATAAAAAAAGTGCTCGTTGGCGATAAAGTCGATCGTGTAAATCAATCCAAGTTATCTGTTTTTTTTTTTTTTTTTTTTTTTTTTTTTTTTTGCCTTCTTCGTCTTCTTCTTCGTCTTCTTCTTCGTCTTCTTCTTCGTCTTCTTCTTCGTCTTCTTCGTCTTCTTCTTCGTCTTCTTCGTCTTCTTCTTCGTCGTCGTCGTCTTCTTCTTCGTCGTCGTCGAAGAATTCGTCGAAGAATTTTTCGTTTTCTAATAAGTCGTCGAAGAATTTGTCTTCTTCGTTTTCTTCGAATTCTTCGAAGAATTCTTCTTCTTTGTTTTCTTCTTTGTCCTCTTCTTCGTCTTTGTGTTTAGGCATTATATAACGTACTTTTGGAACACCCACAGGCATGAAAAATCCCTTAGTATACGAACCCTACTGTGGTGTGGAAACGTACGAAGGGTTTTTACGAGTCCTACTGTGGTGTGGAAACGTACGAAGGGTTTTATTGTTTTTAAAATATTGTCTTTTATCAAAAATTCCTAAAGTAAAGAAAGACAGAATGAATACGATAAAATTATTAGAAAAATTATTCAAAATAGACCCCTGTAATGATAAAATGATAATAAGGATGGGCCTTTTCGTTCATAGAAAAGGCCTCAACCGTCCCATTGCGTATTGGTACTTATCGAGTATAGAATAAATCTGCTTCTCTTTTTTCCTACGAACGGAATTGTTTCATTGGGAAGAATTCTTCCCACTAGACTAAAACAAATATGAACCCTTGCTCTGAACTAATCCACCGAGGAGAGGGGGACATAGTCAGAGTATAAGTCTTTTCCAATGCAATAAAGTTGCGTAGTGTCTTTTTTCTTTGAGAAAGGGGTATTTTCATGGGTTTGCCTTGGTATCGTGTTCATACTGTCGTATTGAATGATCCCGGCCGGTTGCTTGCTGTTCATATAATGCATACAGCTCTGGTTGCTGGTTGGGCCGGTTCGATGGCTCTGTATGAATTAGCAGTTTTTGATCCTTCTGACCCCGTTCTTGATCCAATGTGGAGACAGGGTATGTTCGTTATACCCTTCATGACTCGTTTAGGAATAATCAATTCATGGGGTGGTTGGGGTATCACAGGTGGGACTCTAACATATCCGGGGATTTGGAGTTACGAAGGTGTGGCTGGAGCGCATATTGTCTTTTCTGGCTTGTGCTTTTTAGCAGCTATCTGGCATTGGGTGTATTGGGATCTAGAAATATTTACTGATGAACGTACAGGAAAGCCTTCGTTGGATTTGCCAAAGATCTTTGGAATTCATTTATTTCTCGCGGGGGTGGCTTGCTTTGGTTTTGGTGCATTTCATGTAACAGGCTTATATGGTCCTGGAATATGGGTGTCCGATCCTTATGGACTAACTGGAAAAGTACAAGCTGTAACTCCAGCGTGGGGCGTCGAGGGTTTTGATCCTTTTGTTCCGGGAGGAATAGCCTCTCATCATATTGCGGCTGGGACATTGGGCATCTTAGCAGGCCTATTCCATCTTAGCGTCCGACCGCCCCAACGCCTATACAAAGGATTGCGTATGGGCAATATTGAAACTGTCCTTTCCAGTAGTATCGCTGCTGTCTTTTTTGCAGCTTTTATTGTTGCCGGAACTATGTGGTATGGTTCAGCAACTACCCCCATTGAATTGTTTGGACCTACTCGTTATCAATGGGATCAGGGGTACTTCCAGCAAGAGATATATCGAAGAGTTAGTACTGGGTTAGCCGAGAATCAAAGTTTATCAGAAGCTTGGTCTAAAATTCCTGAAAAATTGGCCTTTTATGATTACATTGGGAATAATCCGGCAAAAGGGGGGTTATTCAGGGCGGGTTCAATGGATAACGGGGATGGAATAGCAGTTGGATGGTTAGGACATCCTATCTTTAGAGATAAAGAAGGACGTGAACTTTTTGTACGTCGTATGCCCACTTTTTTTGAAACATTTCCGGTCGTTTTGGTAGATGGAGCCGGGATTGTTCGAGCGGATGTTCCTTTTCGAAGGGCAGAATCGAAATATAGTGTCGAACAAGTAGGTGTAACTCTTGAGTTCTACGGTGGCGAACTCAATGGAGTCAGTTATAATGACCCTGCGACTGTAAAAAAATATGCTAGACGTGCTCAATTGGGTGAAATTTTTGAATTAGATCGTGCTACTTTGAAATCCGATGGTGTTTTCCGGAGCAGTCCAAGGGGTTGGTTTACTTTTGGACATGCTTCATTTGCTTTGCTCTTCTTCTTCGGACACATTTGGCATGGTGCTAGAACCCTGTTCAGAGATGTTTTTGCCGGTATTGACCCAGATTTGGATGCTCAAGTAGAATTTGGAGCATTCCAAAAACTTGGAGATCCAACTACAAGAAGACAAGTAGTCTGATACAACCCTCTTTTGATGTCTTTCGAATCCATTTTCTTTTTATGATTGGTTAGTGATTTTGATCTTGGTAGAGGGTAAGAGAGAAATCTTGATTTGACTCGCCCCTTTTTTCTCTTGCTCTTTCGTTATCCAGGAGAAGGCCCCCCATAAAAGACAAAGAAACAAAAAACAAATAGGTCTGGAAGCTATAATTGTAAATCACGATCGAATCTATGGAAGCATTGGTTTATACATTCCTCTTAGTCTCAACTCTAGGGATCATTTTTTTCGCTATCTTTTTTAGAGAACCGCCTAAAGTTCCAACTAAAAAATGAAATTCTTTATTCTTTTTCATGATCTTAATTGAAGTTGAAGTAATGAGCCTCCCTGGGAGGCTCATTACTTCAACTAGTCCCCATGTTCTTCGAACGGATCTCTTAGTTGTTGAGAAGGTTGCCCAAAAGCGGTATATAAGGCGTACCCAGTAAAACTTACAAGTAAACCAGAAAAAAAGGCGGCGACTAGGGTTGCTGGTTCCATTATTATAAAATTTCTAGAACACAATGGATCTAGGCTAAGAGCATTTATTTACAACGGAAGGGTATACAAAGTCAACAGATCTCAATGACTACACTAGGATTTATGGCTACACAAACTGTTGAGAATGATTCTCGATCTGGTCCAAAACGAACTAATGTGGGGAGTTTATTAAAACCGTTGAATTCGGAATATGGTAAAGTCGCTCCGGGGTGGGGAACGACACCCTTGATGGGTGTCGCAATGGCCCTATTTGCGGTATTTCTATCTATTATTTTGGAGATTTATAATTCGTCCGTTTTATTGGATGGAATTTCAATGAATTAGCTCTATAAGAACCGCAACCTAGCTTTTCAATACAAAAGGAATCTTTAGAGCTCGGATTTTTAGCCCGTTCTTTTTTGGTAGTTCGATCGTGGAATTTCTTTCTTTCTGTCTTTTTGGAATATGAGTGTGTGACTTGTTAGAATGGATCCTAGTGATAGTACAGAGAATGGGTCTGTCATCTTCAGAGAGATGGTTCTACTTCGTCGGATATTTCTTCTAGTATCTGAAACACGGAATATAGAAAATCGATTACGAACTATTTGAACTATG